TTACAATTATCTACGTTCTCAATGTGCCTATGATATAGCACCGGGTGGACTGTTAGCTAGCGTGTATCATCTTACAAGAATAGAGTCTGATGTAGATCAACCGGAAGAGATATGCATAAAAGTATTTGCTCCAAGGAGGAATCCTAGAATTCCATCTGTTTTCTGGGTTTGGAAAAGTGCGGATTTTCAAGAACGGGAATCTTATGATATGTTAGGAATCTCTTATGATAATCATCCACGCCTCAAACGTATCTTAATGCCCGAAAGTTGGATAGGATGGCCCTTACGTAAGGATTATATTGCCCCCAATTTTTTTGAAATACAAGATGCCCATTGAATAAACTAATAATAAACTAATCTTCACTTCGACAATTCTCGATATTCAAGGAATATTTTGACATTATGTTCTAGATCGAGTAATTGAAGCCTCATTCGTATTAGCTCTGGGCTAAAGCTAAAAAAAAAGTAAAAGACAATAAAAATTAAAAATTAGGGGGTCATTGAAATTCTCAAGTTTTTAAGATACTTCTTTCAGATGAGCCGAACCACTAGGATGAACTAAAAGAGTTCTGCATCATGAACTTTGTACCGCGCACATCGCTTAGATGGACTCTAAAAAAAGTTACGTAGGAAACTAAATAAAATACACCAAAATGAAAGGGGATCGAAATCGAGTTGTATTCGACTCTATTTAAGTTAAGATGAGTTGATTCCCAGCCTTCAATTCCTTTCAATTCTTCTAGAGTATAGACTTTCAACTCACTTTGGAATATGTATCAAGTCAAGTATTAACATTATTTTTGAACGAGAGGGGGTAGGAACTCAAAAAAAAAAAAAAAGAGGAAACATAATATTCTTTTACATATACATACTTTAGATACTCTTTACTCATATAAAATAGAATATAAAAATCAAATTTAGGTAAATTGCGGTCGAGGGATGTCTGGAGAGATACCTAGATGGCTAAGTATGTATTATAATATAGACTATTAAATAGAGACTATTAATGAATCTCTATGTTGATCCATATCAATTAATTATGTGCCAGGAACCAGATTTGAACTGGTGACACGAGGATTTTCAGTCCTCTGCTCTACCAACTGAGCTATCCCGACTATTCCCGACTTATCATTCTCATTTTACTAGATTACGAGATGACTTGGGTCTATGTCAATTACAAAAAATTGCAAAGTCCAGGCCTTTAATTTCTTGTATCTAAAGAAAAAAACCTTAATTTGAAGTATAGGATCAGATCAGATAAATAGTTTAAGGAGTCAAACGGGCCCTTTTGGGGGGGATAGAGGGACTTGAACCCTCACGATTTATAAAGTCGACGGATTTTCCTCTTACTATAAATTTCATTGCTGTCAGCATTGACATGTAGAATGGGACTCTATCTTTATTCTTGTTTGATTAATCAGCTCTTCAAAGGATTTATCAGACTATGACGTGAATGGTTTTATCAATGAATATTCAATTCTTTCTTCAACTTGTAATCGATTTACAACAATTTTTTTAGTTGAAAAAAAAAAAAGACTTGAGTCGTCATTAATAATTTGATTTTTTTTTTTATAGTATTTCAGTACGTATACATAATAATAATACGTATAAAAGTTTAGCCTTCAGCCTTTCTGAAGTTTCGATGGACGGATTCTTTTACCACCGCATCGCAGTCAACTCCCTTTGTTAGAATAGCTTCCATTGAGTCTCTGCACCTATCCTTTTTTATTCTCTCTTTCTGAACCCTTGTGTTTTGTTTTCTTAAAATAGGATTTGGCTCAGGATTGCCCATTTTTAATTCCAGGGTTTCCCTGAATTTGAAAGTTATCACTTAGTAGGTTTCCATACCAAGGCTCAATTTAATTAAGTCCGTAGCGTCTACCAATTTCGCCATATCCCCTTTCCTTTTATTAGGATCTAATTGGGATGTCGTTCCCTTTTTTTTTTTATTTTATGCTGTAACCTTTTAATTGAATTGATTAGATAGGGATTCCTATATCTAAAAGCGTTTACTCCTAATTTGACTTTGATTTTTTGCCTATCTTCTGTCATTTCTTTCGGAGACCCATATCTTAGGTTCAATCAGAAATTATTTTAGCATTTCTGTACCCACAATTCAATCTAGCTGGATATATACCACATATATAGGCTTTTTTTCCTCCCATTTGCCCCGCGAAATTTGGAATACTCAAACGGTCGATTTTGTCTTAGTTTATGCTTTTATTTATGACTGAAAGCGGAGTAATGTCTCATTATGATCTGGATTGCGTCTCTTTCTTTCATTTTGCTGATTTCCTTAACTAAAAACTAAATGGAAATGAATTAGAATTAAATCAATATTAAGAATTACTATTACAATTACTATAGCTAATCAATTCGTAATTCAATAAAAAAATATAAGAATTTATATTCAATAATTTCTAATAATAAATATTATTATATTTCGAAATATATATGATATATAGTCAAATATAATAATATAAAATATTAGAAAAATATA